AACAATATGAAAATGTTTCAAGATCTAATGTATAGTACTACATCTTTTGAAAAGAAAGAAATATTCTACCGGTAATAACCAATGAAGACTTGGGCCTATCAAGCCTGCTTTCCTCGATGAAAGCCCACAGAAGGGCCAAAAACTTAAACCCATCATCAAAGCAAGCCCAAGCCCCCGCAAGAAGGCTTCATTGTCATGGAAGCCCTTTCCTTACTCCTCAATATAGTCTATGAGAACGTTTGTTTTTCTGACCAACTCTCATGGCTTTAGGAGGGGGCGGGCCCCTACCCTATCTGTGCTTTCTCTCTTCTGTCGTGTCTGTTACTGGCTGTCATGGATGGGCCGCCCTCTTTGATTTTCCGCACCAATCCTTATTTACTACTACATCTTTTTTGGGGTGTATAGCTCAGTTGGTAGAGCATTGGGCTTTTAACCTAATGGTCGCAGGTTCAAGTCCTGCTATACCCAAACCTAACTTGCACTATACTATGAGTAAGGATGCGTAGTAGCGCAAAGAGCACTCTTTGGCCTTTAGATTAGAGGCGCTTCGCCGTCTTTGATTGGATGGAAACAGATATCTAAAGTGTGCAGTGAAGGATCTTTATATTCTAGGTAGCCAGCCAAAGCGCTTACCTTTCATCAAAGGGGCCGTAATCAGCCTCAAGATTTGAGATTCCGTAAGTAACTCAGTGAGTGCCTTTCTAAGAAAGAAGGGCTTGGAAGAATAAAATGAAATACGAACAACCGCGCTGGTTGTAATAGATCGACTTTCATGCTAGTTCTTGCTCCAGCATGAAAGTTCCATTTCAGGGAAGGACGACGTACTATGATACTGATCTTTTTTGTTTTCTTTTTCTTTTTCACTTTTCTACAACCTCTACTCGTACGCTGGAATTTTATCATCATGGTTCTTTTATTGGTTTTCTACACTTATCTTTTTCACGAGACTTTTTTGCTATGGAGGCAGACCGGGTGAGAGAGATCCCTTGTCTTTGCCGCCTACCTATGTCTAGAATAGCACGATAGAGCCCCTAATCTATAGCAAGAGTCTAACCGCCTGCATTGATGACTGAAGCAGGAATGAGAATAACCTAGTCTCCTTATGATTATGAAGTGAAGCAATGGAAGAAAGGAAACAAGCAACTGGGAACCATCTACAGCTTGAACACTCCTTCTTGCCTTTCAATCTCGACCTACGCTTGGATGGAATAGTGGCTTTCTTGTAGTAGTAGTAAATGAATCAGAACATCTAGGTAGCAACTATCTCGAAATGGATAAGTAAACTCCCCCATTTTTGAATGAGTATGGGTGAAAGGCCTGCTTTCACCTACGACTTTCTCATCAGAGGTTTAAAGAGGTAGTGATTCTAGGACTAGAGGGAAGTTCAAGTCGACCAATGTGATAGGCGAAGAACTAACTTCTCTGGTGTCCGTCAAAGGATTCGGAGGTAGGGGATGACCTGTAATGAATCTGCCTGTTCGGGTTAAAGGGAAGGGCCTCGTCGAAATCATCGGCTTTCTGCCCAACGCCACGGCCGTGGCCCTATTATTTAAGAATATTTACGGATGTATAAGGCCAGCATAGGCTGAGTCTAATTCACCATCCCGGGATTGAGTTCTGACCATAAAATCAACTATCATGCTTGGATGGAAGGAGCATTCAAGACTATCGAGGTTGGACGGAGGCGCCTCTTCTCGGTCGGGAGTGAGTTGTGAATTCTGGTGATAAGGCTTGTGATGTTCGATCTAAGATATTCGGAATCAAGATCCGGATAGAATTGTTGGCTTTCTCAATAGCTTTCTCGAGTTGCTGTTGCCGAAGCTGAGCTTGAAGAGCGGAGTTCGGCGAGAATACTCTTGACAGGTGGGCATGGAAGCTATCTGCTATGCTATTAGAGGATTTATACCGTAAACACACAACTTCCACCCTGTTGGCTGTAGTTTTAGCTTGTATATGTGAAAAATGAATAAGAAAATAAAGGATATTTAAAAAAGAATTAAAATAAGAGATTTTTCTGCACAAAACAGGGAAAGAGAATGAACTAGAACAAAGCAGATTTTTTTCATTCCAGCACTACAAGCATTTTGTTACATGGGAGTACATCCAATAGGAAGCTTACACACACATAGACCAGCCAAACAACTAAACACAACATAACAAATAAAACCAAACAAAGACACTTAACTTAGCATAGGAGTCTATCTCCAGTAAGCATCGGAGTAGATCCCCACTAACAAAAGACAAAGAACACCATACATTAAAACAAACTACTTTGCGTCTACAGACACTTATTTAAATCTTCTAGAAAGAGTCGACGGACTCTTCTAGTCTCCCCGGTCACCGAGGGTGGCAGCCCGCACAATGAGCTCTTTTTGTTCGGCGAGGAGGGCCCGAATCCGGTCTTCCAGACCGCGAATGCGGCCCCGGGTCAATTGCATCATATTTCCTACGACCTCCGGATCGAGAGCAGGCGGATGCTCCCAGAACAGACCGAGCATTTGCTCCTGTTGGAGCTTCTCGTTTTCTGCACGAGCTATCTCGTGCTGAATTGTTGCAAGTCTTCCGGTAATATCCATAATGTTTGTTTTTGGAATTAGTGTGACTGAAAGTCTTTCTTTCTGACTTCTACCTCTCTCTTTGAAAATATAGACTGAAAGAAGCTTCTATTTATAGGCCTTGGAGGCGCCTAACTCTTTCTTATTATTAGTAAGATAAGTTGTCTTAGTTTCATAACATGTTTCAACCCCGGCTTTTCATGAATATGGAACCGGATCCACTAGATTTTAGTGTGCTGAAGAATTCTCTTCGTACTCCAATCCGTACGAAAGGCCCCCTTTCTTTTGGCGGGTATCGCCACGTGGCTTAATCCCGGATCACTCCTTCAGGAATAGGACACAATAATATAGCGCACATCAGAGAAGAGAGTACCCCCTTTATTATAAGACAGGCCCCCCGCGTCCTTTCTTAATAGATGGAGCAATCGTCACTCGACAGCTCGAAAGCGGATCAGTACAAACCCACGTGATCCGTATTCGCTTACGTACCAGGCGTGCTTCGTCGTACCCTGACTACTCCTCTTTCACTGGCTTATTTGTACCCAGCTACATGATGGCACTCCCCTCGGCCAATCCTCAATCGACAGCAACTCCGTCCTAGCGAATCCATATCACCTGGGTCTCTTTCTCTTAGGTTGGTTTCAGCAGGAAATACAAAGAAAAGTAAGTGGGTCCAGTCCACATCTTTTTTTCTTTAATAATGAACACTATAATTCGATGAATGACTCAAATGATTCGATGAATGACTCAAATGATTCCGGAAATACATCAATTTCTCCCTATAATATTGATACTTAGTATCACGATCAAGTTTACTAATTACCTTCGAAAAACATCTTTTTTTTTCATTTTTTCCTAAACTCTTATCAAAAGGTTCGCATAAGAAATTAACATAGTTCTCGTAAGAAGTCATTATGGTTTGAATCTTTTGTTCCCACGTATCCCTATCCTTTTTCTTCTTTTTTTGTTTTTCTGGTATATTTTTATACAAGTATTTTTTCAGATCCTCCTGCTTGATTATACCTTTCCAGTTTTCTGTATCAATACCTTTTTCATCGTAAACAAATTCACCACCATCTAATCATTTTTCTTGATAATCAATCACATTGTGATAGATATACTCATTGATGATAGAAAGAGGATCCATTTTACAAAATATATTGACATAAGTATCAGGCAGTTTCTTGCTATGATCAGCTGTAGTTATAAAGTTGTCATGAACTGTGTATATGGGGGATCCCTGGTTAAGCATTTCCAAAATAACATTCATAGCAATATATGCATCCTTTTGGTGAATGAAATTGACGAAGGTAGATACTTGAGTCTTCCTTTTATCTCTAGTTTCCGAAGGGACTCTAAGAGTAACCTGACGCCTCTTCTTGTGAATTCGATCATAAACCCATACATTGATAGGGTCTTTTTTCATATAATCCTGAACAGTTGTAAAGAAATCTGTTCTATATAGAACTTGAGGTACAAAGAGGATACCTGTATATAGTAATAATAAATGGATTGATACTAAACCTATACATGTAGAAGATCTGTCTAACATAAACCCCCGCAGTGGCGAAAAAATTGTATTCTATCTAAGGAATGAAGTGAATCGTTATCAAAGTGATCATACCATTCTCTGTGAAAAAATCATACAGATGGAAAGACTTCTTTCAGATAAAGAGAATACTGAAGAGATCACTAACCAGAATACCAATACTGATATGGAAACTAAGAAAACAAAGAATAAAAGAAAGCCTCCAAGAAACACTAATACTAGCAAGAAAGCTAAGAAGAAACCTCCGTGGAAATGACTCCATTCAATACAGACAAAGGTGGCTAGCGTGGAAATGACTCCTTTCTATACAGACAGATGGTGGCATTCAATACAGACAGATGGTGGCTGGCGTGGATGAGTTTCTCTTATAGAATATCTAAAGCTCTGATCATGGATGCCAAAACTAAAGTACCACGAATCTCTTGGTGTGGCTTATCACTTCATTCCTTCTTAAGCTGGAATAATGCCTACCGACGGCTAACCCTCTCTCATAGAATTGAGGCCTCTCCGTCGGTATTTACCTTCTCAGGTCTGAGGTGGAAATCCTGATCAATTACCGTCCATTTCTCCACTCAACCATCGATTATCATAGTAGAAATCATTCTTCTTTTCGTGCAGATGAAGGGCTATGTAGGCACAAATTCTACTTGGTGAGGGGACTAGGCAGGCAAGGTTGGATAGGACCTTGGCGAGCGATGAATGGGGGCACACTCTTCCCTGATTTGGTCATCCATCATCTACCAAAGCGAAAATGAACCACCTATCAACTCTTACTTACTGTGAGGGTTTCCGGTGTGCTAGATTCAATTTTCCTGTTGCTGATCCAAATCTTGTACTTGTGAACTGCAGTTGAGACAAGTTTAGGTAATCCTCATTAAGGTTGTTAAACTGTGTTTTTTAAAGGTCTACAATGGTCATAGAATTAGTTTGATAGTTGTTATAGAATAGTTAGATTGACAGTGTTCGCTTCACCATGAGAGCCCCAGTTGGTCTGATCAAGGGAAATGTTCCCCTGTAGCTATGCCGGATACGTTCCCTGCACTTTGATAACCTAGTACTTATGTCAAGAAGATTGAATGCGTAATAGCACGCTCAGATCTGTCAGAAAGCCTAGGTACCACAACAATGCAGACAGAGAGACGATCTTAAGAGCATTTAGCTTTTTTCTATCAACTCATACCTCGAGCCAATGTTCGAGTACCAGGCGCTGAAGTAACCCATGCCATACTCCCAGGAAAAGCTCGAACGGCCTTCAACAAAGGGAACCTGTACCCGAAAGCGACACAGGGTTGTAAACCGTACTTGAGGTAGACACCCTTTGCCCCATATGGGTGATGAGAGTTCTAACAAGCCTTTGCAGAGACAGGGTAAGAAATCCTTAGTCAAGCCCTTCACTAGCCTCTGGCTTTCCAACTATCTTACCTATTCTAGCCTTTTTTCGTAGAAGTTTATCCACCAAAGGTACGTTGTCACTAGAGCGAAGCAATAGGTAAAGTGCTGAGAAGTATATCCGTAGCTCTGTACAGCAATCCTTAGCTCAGTACAGCAATCCTTACTTGCTTCTTTGCCGTCGAAGTGTCCCGCTATTACACAGGAGATCTCGAGTAAAGGTAGGCCCGGTGCTCCTTCCCTTGCCAGTCCTAGCGGGGTTATCAGGTACTCTGAACCCTCAACCTTTCTCCCAAGCATCTTGGTTTCCCTCAAAGTACAGCTAAATAACTAAAGCCTCTTTCGCTTTTTTTACTCTTCCTTGCTGAAGTGAGTCTATTTTATTCCGTATCCCATAGATTGTCCCGCAATCTCTTCCAAGCCGATGTGAGATCACTTTACCCTCCGGAACCAATGCTAAATGTCCAGGGAGTCTCTCCCATGACCGGTGAGCTATCCAACCCACGCAGAACCAGCACCTCATTGCTTTCGGGTCTTTAGAGCAGATTCCTGAAGAATAACAAGCAAGAATATGGTACAGGTGAAAGCGCGGAGTGGATCGTTCCACTTTGTAACCCAAGTTGTGGGATCGTTTCTCTATGGCAACGGACAGCTTCGAATGGACCTGGAAAGATCAGCTCTTCTTCAAGGTGTGAGGGAGCAAAACAAAAGAGAATAATTCAAGGGAATGAGTCAGCATCTAGTAACTGCTAGGATAGCTAGCAAAAAACAATTGAGGATGGGTAGTAACCAGAGCATGAGTAAACACGGTCTAGCAGGCTTGCTAACATCTTGTTTCCATCCTCTTATCTTCCGGTGTCTAGTTCCATTGGATTCTTGGTTGATAGGGTTTTCATAGGAGGGGGATAGGTTGCATTCCTATACAACAGCTTAACAGCCTTCGCATACAAGTAGATGGCTATGCGCTACACCTTGGTAAGACTATAACGCTACACCTTGGTAAGACTATAAGCGGAAACTAATAAGATTCGTTTTCATCAACCTATTCTATTATTCACGGTAAGTCTTCGAACAACAACCATCTCAGCGGTGACACACGAATTAGGTAAAGAGCTTTGAAAAGCGATTACTTAATTCCTCTTCCCTGCTAGTATCCCAGCCCACCTATTAAGGTTAAATTGGAACGGAACTGAAAGAAAGACAGCTGGTGAATATAGGTCTACTTTTTTTCAGCTGGCAACCCCTGCTTTCAAAAGGAATGCGCTGTGAGGGAGAAGACAGCAAGCTACTGACATTGTGAATGTCCGAGGAGTTAATAAGTGCCTCACTTTACAGTAAAGGAAAGGTATAAAGTTTTCCATTGTCCTAGGGATTCGTATTTCCCATTGTCCTTATGGATGAGGGAATCGAGTTGCGAAAGATGAGGGAATCTACTTGAGTCCCCCTAAAAGCAGGGTATTATTCCTATTTTCCCTCTTCCTCCAGCTATCAACAGGATAGAGTGGAGCCTCACATAACCCCCTTTAGCACAGAGAAATGTACACCTAATGCCCGGACTGAATCTAAATTATTCTATACATTGATTATAAAGTTACTTACGAGTCGGAATGGTCGGGCATAATGAGTGTAGCTCAGTGCTCTCTCTCCTTAACAGTCGAGCTATTTCTTTCCTTTCAAGAAGCACGAGTGGAACGGTCAAACCGTTAAGTCAACAGGTTGAGAAAGAGATTGATCGTCACATACGACATTGCCCCAGAATGATATTAGTCGTTATATACGAGATTAGACTTAGTCCGTTGTTGTTTGATCTTTTACTCGGACAAGTGCTACAACCGTCGAGCTGAGGAGCGAGACTAAGGTCGACCGTTAGGGAGACTAAAGCGGGAGGCTAAAACGAATGCTTTCAGTATGCCGCGAGTGACTTTAAGAAGGTGTTATGCTGGACACATTAAGGACTAAATTCATCCAGGTCCTGGTAGTTACACGGGAAAGCTTTCAGGCTTACTG